TCCGATTCGTGCTGATTCTTCCCCCAACTAACGAAGAGATCTTGGCGGAATTGCCACATATGAAATTGAGCACAATTTTGCAAAGAAATACCCCACTTGTTTCTCGAGAAGAGATGGGAAACGTGCTCAATATCATTTGATTGAATAGTTGCCTCAGCTCCTTGTTGTTTGAAGAAACCCTCCCCTTCAATTGGTCTTTTTTCACGAAAAGCAGACATGAGATAACAAATCAAGTCTTTCCCTAAGATTTCGAATAGCTGTCCCGAATTCAAGTTGATTATGTTTCGCTTCTTCCTCGGAGAAAGACGATCAAACAATTCCCAATCATGGTCCTTGCGGATCGGATCATCCGTATAGGATAAAAAAAGAAACTCCAGATATTTGCTATCTTTCTCTTTGAATGAGATCTCAATTCCAGCTACGGTTTCATTAGCTATCTTACAACTAGAATCCCTCTTTTTTCCGATCCGGTTCCTCCACCACTGCGAACCCCGGTTTGATTCAGGCATGATACACTTTTTATTTATTGGGAGAACCCAAGTACTCTCTTGCGGATCCATGAAACAACTCTCAGAAATCTTTTTCTCTTTTGGAAGATACAGGAGCGAAACAATCAATCTATTGATATTGGAAGACCAAAAAGATTCTTCCAATGTCTCATTTCTGGGTCCAATGGAATTCATAGGTATAGGAAGAAGCTCCATCAAATAGAGATTTTTTCTTTCGACCATCTTTCGATTGGTAATACGAGATATAAGGACCACTACTACAAGCAGTACTACACCTTTGATCGTGAAATATCGATTGCTTGTTGAACCCTGTGAATCACGTGAAAGTAGGATACTCCAAATTCGGGGGTCAGAGAGTTTCATAAAACGTTCTTGGTGGAAAAAAATGTGAGTGAAAGATCCCACTGAATCGAATTTGATCCATGAATCTAAGAAATAGTGAGAATTCTTGATCTCACTCAATATCTCTCTCAATTCGAAGATCCAGGATTTGAATTGATATCGTTTCATTGATTCCTCCTAAAGATTTTCATTGATTCCTCCTAAAGATTTCATTTCAATTGGAATTTGGTTATTCACGATGTACAATGAGCCCTGTTAAGCATCCATGGCTGAATGGTTAAAGCGCCCAACTCATAATTGGCAAATTCGTAGGTTCAATTCCTGCTGGATGCACGCCAATGGGAACGTTCAATAAGTCTATTGGAATTGGCTCTGTATCAATGGAATCTCATCATCCATACATAACGAATTGGTATGGTATATTCATACCATAACATATGAACAGTAAGAACTAGAATTCTTATCGATACTGGAACTCATAGGGAAGAAAATGGAGTTATGGATGGAATCAAATATGCAGTATTTACAGAAAAAAGTATTCGGTTATTGGGGAACAATCAATATACTTCTAATGTCGAATCAGGATCAACTAGGACAGAAATAAAGCATTGGGTCGAACTCTTCTTTGGTGTCAAGGTAATAGCTATGAATAGTCATCGACTCCCAGGAAAGGGTAGAAGAATAGGACCTATTATGGGACATACAATGCATTACAGACGTATGATCATTACGCTTCAACCGGGTTATTCTATTCCACCTCTTATAGAGAAAAGAACTTAAAGCAAAATACTTAATAACACGGCGATACATTTATACAAAACTTCTACCCCGAGCACACGTAATAGAGCCATAGACAGTCAAATGAAATCCAATCCACGAAATAATTTGATCTGTGGACAGCATCATTGTGGTAAAGGTCGTAATGCCAGAGGAATCATTACCGCAAGACATAGAGGGGGAGGTCATAAGCGTCTATACCGTAAAATCGATTTTCGACGGAATGAAAAAGACATATCTGGTAGAATCGTAACCATAGAATATGACCCTAATCGAAATGCATACATTTGTCTCATACATTATGGGGATGGCGAGAAAAGATATATTTTACACCCCAGAGGGGCTATAATTGGAGATACCATTATTTCTGGTACAGAAGTCCCTATATCAATGGGAAATGCCCTACCTTTGAGTGCGGTTTGAACTATTGATTTACGTAATTGGAAGTAACCAATTAGGTTTACGATGAAACCTAGAAATCAATCACTGATCCAATTTGAGTACCTCTATGGGATAGACCTCAACAGAAAACTGTTGAGTAACGGCAGCAAGTGATTGAGTTCAGTAGTTCCTCATAGAAAATTATTGACTCTAGAGATATGGTAATATGGAGAAGACAAAATTGTTTGAAGCACGCACAGAACCGGAAGCGCCCCTTGTTTCAAAGAGAGGAGGACGGGTTATTCACATTTAATTTGATGGTCAGAGGCGAATTGAAAGCTAAGCAGTGGTAATTATAAAGATCCCCCCGGGGAAAAATAGAGATGTCTCCTACGTTACCCGTAATATGTGGAAGTATCGACGTAATTTCATAGAGTCATTCGGTCTGAATGCTACATGAAGAACATAAGCCAGATGATGGAACGGGGAGACCTAGGATGTAGAAGATCATACATGAGTGATTCGGCAGATTTGGATTCCTATATATCCACTCATGTGGTACTTCATCATACGATTCATATAAGATAAAGATCCATCTGTCTAGATATCATCATATACATTTAGAAAGCCGTATGCTTTGGAAGAAGCTTGTACAGTTTGGGAAGGGGTTTTTAAAAGAAGAATCTACTTCAACCGATATGCCCTTAGGCACGGCCATACATAACATAGAAATCACGCTTGGAAAGGGTGGACAATTAGCTAGAGCGGCGGGCGCTGTAGCGAAACTGATCGCAAAAGAGGGTAAATCAGCCACATTAAGATTACCATCCGGGGAGGTCCGTTTGATATCCAAAAACTGCTTAGCAACAGTCGGACAAGTGGGTAATGTTGGGGTGAATCAACAAAGTTTGGGTAGAGCCGGATCGAAGTGTTGGATAGGTAAGCGTCCTGTAGTAAGAGGAGTAGTTATGAACCCTGTAGACCATCCCCATGGAGGTGGGGAAGGGAAAGCCCCAATTGGTAGAAAAAAACCCACAACTCCTTGGGGTTATCCTGCGCTTGGAAGAAGAAGTCGGAAAAGGAAAAAATATAGTGATAGTTTTATTCTTCGTCGCCGTAAATAGGAATATTGAAAATAGAATTTTTGGAATTTGAAATAATGTGATGGGCGAACGACGGGAATTGAACCCGCGCGTGGTGGATTCACAATCCACTGCCTTGATCCACTTGGCTACATCCGCCCCTTATCTAGCTAAAGGATTTTCTCTTTTTTCCATTCATCATTATTGTATTTATTCTTACCTTCATACTTAGATCGAGATATTCTATTGGACATAGAATACCAATCTTTAAAATGTAAAAAAAGGAGTAATCCGCTGTGGCACGTTCACTAAAAAAAAACCCTTTTGTAGCTAATCATTTATCAAGAAAAATTGAAAAACTAAACATGAGGGAGGAGAAAGAAATAATAGTAACTTGGTCTCGGGCATCTACCATTATACCCAAAATGATTGGCCATACAATCGCTATTCATAATGGAAAGGAACATTTACCTATTTATATAACAGATCGTATGGTAGGTCACAAATTGGGAGAATTCGCGCCGACTCTGACTTTCGCGAGACATGCGAGAAACGATAATAAATCTCGTCGTTAATTTGGAAAAAAATAGATACTTATCATTCATTGGCGGGAGATAACCTTATGATAAAGAAAAAGAACTCAAATTCGAGTGGAACTGTTTTAGCTCAACATATATGTATGTCTGTTTTCAAAGCGCAAAGAGTAATTGATCAGATTCGCGGGCGTTCTTATGAGGAAACGCTTATGATATTGGAACTTATGCCTTATCGAGCATCTTATCCCATTTTAAAATTGGTTTATTCCGCAGCAGCAAACGCTAGTCATAATATGGGTTTGAACGAAACCGATTTATTCATTAGTAAAGCCGAAGTCAATGGAGGTTCTTTTGTGAAAAAATTAAGACCTAGAGCTCGAGGACGTAGTTATCCGATAAAAAGGCCGACTTGTCATATAACAATTGTATTAAAAGATAAATAAAAATTATTTTTCGATGAATTTAAGATTTAGATTCATATTTAGAAAAAAATAGATGGAAAGATAATATAATAAAAAATATGGGACAAAAAATAAATCCGCTTGGTTTCAGACTTGGTACAACCCAAAATCATCATTCCTTTTGGTTCGCACAACCAAAAAATTTTTCTGTAGGTCTACAAGAAGATGAGAAAATACGGAATTGTATAAAGAACTATGTACAAAAAAATAAAAGAATATCCTCAGGTTTCGAAGGAATTGGAATTGCGCGTATAGAAATTCAAAAAAGAATTGATTTAATCCAAGTTATAATCCATATTGGATTCCCAAATTTATTAATAGAGGGCCGAACACGAGGAATCGAAGAATTACAGATGAATGTACAAAAAGAATTTCGTTCTGTGAACCGAAGAATCAACATTGCTATCACACGAATAGAAAAACCTTATGGAGACCCCAATATTCTTGCAGAATATATGGCTTCTCAATTAAGAAATAGAGTTTCATTTCGAAAGGCAATGAAAAGAGCTGTTGAATTAACTGAACAAACAGATACAAAAGGAATTCAAATACAAATTGCAGGACGTATTGACGGAAAAGAAATTGCACGTGTCGAATGGATCAGAGAAGGTAGGGTTCCTCTACAAACAATTCGCGCTAAAATTGATCATTGTTCCTATACAATTCGAACTATCCATGGAGTACTAGGCCTCAAAATTTGGATATTTGTGGATGAAGAATAATAGACCTTTATTTATCTTGTCATTCTATCCAGTAATATAGTGATATATAGAACAAAAAACTAGAAACTTTTTCTGTTTTTCTGTTAAATCAAAAAATAAAATAATTCGAATTCTATAAGGTTGAATAAAAAAGAAATTAACCTTTTTTTTTTATAATTGCTATGCTTAGTGTGTGACTCGTTAGTTTTTTCTTTAGAGTTTTTAGTAGGATCAAAAAAAGACTGATCCCTAAATTCAATACCTACAACTACTATTATATAAATATATAAAAAAAAATTAAAAACTAATAACTAACTTATTACTTCATATTATCGAGATCCCAAAAACAGTCACTATATGACTGGATCAATCATATAGTTGTAACAACTGGAATTGTTCCATAACAAAAAAATAGGATTGTGGATTTGAAATAAAAAAAAAATAAAGGGATGCGGATAAATGGAAAGGTGATAGAAAGAGAGAACAAAAATATCAATGATATATAATTCCAATATGTATGGTCTATGAATTACCTCATATAAATAAAAGGCAGTGTAATAAAGCATTAATTTCATATTGTTTTAATATTGTTTAATATTGTATCGATTGATATATAAATAATAAATGATATATAAATAATAAAGAGCTTCCGGTTAATAGAAACTGAGGAGATTGACTCGGAAACAGATTTTGTTGAGAGCTCCATTGCAGAGTTCAGGCCTAATCATTAATGGAGAAGCTATAGGAACGACGAAACCTGTGACTATATAGGATTCTATTTAAAAGAATCCAAATGATTGAGCAGGCGGGATGGCGGAATGAACCAAGAACCATTTTTTTTTTATCGGAGAGGTTGTGGATTGATCCTACGAATAAAGCAGGAAAAGGAAAGAGTCAATATTCGCCCGCGAAACCCTTATTTCTTATTTATTGGATTCTAATATTGTCTTGATTCAATAATTTATTTAAAGTAAAAAAAAAATAAGGATCCGGTATAAAAAAGAAACATTATCTATATCTCGAAATAGACAAATCTAACCCTATATACAGCTTCTTATCTAATAAATGAAATATAATATCAATAAATCCCATTACTTAGTTTAATGTATTAGTTATTAAATACATGCGCATCTGTAATATTATCGAATCCTTTCATTCGTGAGGAGCTGGATGAGAAGAAACTCTCATGTCCGGTTCTGTAGTAGAGGTGGGAAAAAACCATCAACTATAACCCCAAAAGAACCAGATTTCGTAAGCAACATAGAGGAAGAATGAAAGGAATATCTTGCCGGGGTAATCATATTTGCTTCGGCAGATATGCTCTTCAGGCACTTGAACCCGCTTGGATTACCGCTAGACAAATAGAAGCAGGACGAAGAGCAATGACACGATATGCACGTCGTGGTGGAAAAATATGGGTACGTGTTTTTCCCGATAAACCTATTACAGTAAGGCCCGCAGAAACACGTATGGGGTCGGGAAAGGGATCTCCCGAATATTGGGTATCTGTTGTTAAACCCGGTCGAATACTTTACGAAATGGGCGGAGTCTCAGAAACTGTAGCCAGAGCAGCAATTTCAATAGCTGCGTGCAAAATGCCTATAAAAACTCAATTTGTTATTTCAGGATAGGGATGTAGAACTAAATATAAAAAAGGGATGAAAAAACAACCACGAGTTTCTTTATTTCTAGACAAATACTATTTCTTCTTTTTCCTCATTCTTTATTCTTTGCATTGAAATAAAAAATTCAAATAAAAATGATATGATTCAACCTCAGACCCTTTTGAATGTAGCAGATAACAGTGGAGCTCGAGAATTAATGTGTATTCGAATCATAGGAGCAGGTAATCATAGATATGCTCATATTGGTGACGTTATTGTTGCTGTAATTAAAGAAGCAGTGCCCAATATGCCTCTAGAAAGATCAGAAGTAATAAGAGCTGTAATTGTACGTACATGTAAAGAACTCAAACGTGACAACGGTATGATAATACGATATGATGACAATGCAGCGGTTGTCATTGATCAAGAAGGAAATCCAAAAGGAACTCGAGTTTTTGGCGCGATTGCTCGAGAATTGAGACAGTTGAATTTTACTAAAATAGTTTCATTAGCTCCCGAGGTATTATAAAGACTCATAGTCATAGATCAAATTAGGATATTGTTCTAGTAGGATATCTGAAATAAACCCAATTAATAGATTGTGTCTCACGCATATACTTTTACTAAATTTAATAAACTAAATACTAAATTTAATAATTAATTTAATAATAAATTTAGTATTTAGTTTATTAAATAATGTTTGAAGTATTCAAATAAAAAAACATGTTGATTATATCAAAATTAGGAAGCACCAATAATTATAATTCGTCATGGGCAGAGACGCTATTGCTGATATAATAACTTCTATAAGAAATGCTAACATGAGTAAAAATGGAACGGTTCGAATAGTATCCACAAATATCACCGAAAACATTGTTAAAATACTCCTACAAGAGGGTTTTATTGAAAATGTTCGGAAACATCAGGAAAGTAATAAAAATTTCTTGGTTTCAACCTTGCGCCATAAAAGAACTAGGAAAGGAATATATAAAACGATTTTAAAACGTATCAGTCGACCCGGTTTACGAATTTATTCCAACTATAAAAAAATTCCTAAGATTTTAGGTGGAATGGGAATTGTAATTCTTTCCACTTCTCGAGGCATAATGACAGATCGAGAAGCTAGACTAGAAAAAATTGGAGGAGAAATTTTGTGTTATATATGGTGATCCTCCTCTGGTATCCTAATTTTATCTCTAACTTCCTATTTGTGAAATAGAGAGGAAAGGTGAGTTATATAACTTTTCCTCCATTAGTTGATACTTCAAAAAGGTTTCCTGGAATAAAAAAAAAAATGATTCATGAAGGTTTAATTACTGAATCATTTCTCAATGGTATGCTCTCCGAATCCATTTATATTTTATATAATGAAGATCTAATTCTAGGTTATATTTCGGGGAAGATCCGGCGCAGTTTGATACAAACACTGCCGAGGGATAGAATCAAAATAGAAATAAGGCAATATTATTCATTCAACCAGGGGACGTATAATTTATAGACTTCGGAACAAAGATTCGAACAATTAGATAGATTCTTTTTGAAAAAATACCTTTCATCAAAGATACAATTTGAAGAAAAAAAAAAACAAGAGACTTATTTTCTTCCAAGGAATAGATTAAAAATTAAAGTAAGGAGTAAGAAATATGAAAATAAGGGCTTCTGTTCGTAAAATTTGTGAAAAATGTCGACTGATCCGTAGGCGCGGACGAATTATAGTGATTTGTTCCAATCCGAGACATAAACAGAGACAAGGATAATCTTTCTAAAGTTTCTCAAAGAGGGGTTATGTAAAAATAAAAGATTTGTTTTAACATAAACATAAAAATAAAATGGATATCTCCATATCTTTTTATATATTTCTGATTCATATTTATGAGATGATAAAATATGGCAAAACCTATACAAAGAATTGGTTCGCGTAGGAATGGGCGTATTAATTTACGTAAGACTGGACGTAGAATACCAAAAGGAGTTATTCATGTTCAAGCCAGTTTCAACAATACCATTGTAACTGTTACAGATGTACGAGGTCGAGTGGTTTCTTGGGCCTCTGCCGGTACTTCTGGATTCAAAGGCACAAGAAGGGGAACACCCTATGCTGCGCAAGCAGCCGCTTTAGATGCTATTCGTACTGTAGTAGATCAAGGTATGCAACGAGCAGAAGTTATGATAAAAGGTCCTGGTCTCGGAAGAGACGCAGCATTACGGGCTATTCGTAGAAGTGGTATACTATTAAGTTTTGTACGTGATGTAACACCTATGCCACATAATGGATGTAGACCTCCCAAAAAAAGACGTGTGTAAAAAAAAGAATTAAATGGATTTCAAGAGAAATAAATGATTCAATGATCTGATCAAATAATAATATTAGTATGGTTCGAGAGGAAATAGCAGGATCCACTCGAACACTACAGTGGAAATGTGTTGAATCAAGAGTAGACAGTACGCGTCTTTATTATGGTCGTTTCATTCTGTCCCCGCTCATGAAAGGGCAAGCCGATACCATAGGTATTGCCATGCGAAGGGCTTTACTTGGAGAAATAGAAGGAACATGTATCACACGTGCTAAATCTGAGAAAGTGCCACATGAATATTCTACGATAGTAGGTATCGAGGAATCGGTACATGAAATTTTAATAAATTTGAAAGAAATTGTATTGAGAAGTAATCTGTATGGAGTTAGAGACGCATCCATTTGCGTTAGAGGTCCTAGATACGTAACCGCTCAAGATATCATCTCACCGCCTTCCGTGGAAATAGTTAACGCGACACAGCATATAGCTAACCTGACGGAACCAATTGATTTGCGTATTGGATTACAAATCAATAGAGATCGCGGATACCGTATGAATCCCACAAATAACTCTCAAAACGGAAGTTATCCTATAGATGCTGTATCCATGCCTGTTCGAAATGCAAATCATAGTATTCATTCTTATGGAAATGGAAATGAAAAACAAGAAATACTTTTTCTAGAAATATGGACGAATGGAAGTTTAACTCCTAAGGAAGCACTTTATGAAGCTTCTCATAATTTGATTAATTTATTTATTCCTTTTTTGCATGCGGAGGAAAGGAACATTCATTTCGAGGAAAATAAAAACAGGTTTACTTTACCTCCTTTTACCTTTCAAAATGGATTAACTAAGCTAAGGAAAAACAAAAAAGGAATTCCATTGAAATGTATTTTTATTGACCAATTAGAACTATCTCCTAGGGCCTATAATTGTCTCAAAAAGTCCAATATACATACATTATTGGACCTTTTGAGTAACAGTCAGGAGGATCTTATGAGAATTGAATATTTTCGTACAGAAGATGTAAAACGGATATTGGACACTCTACAGAAACATTTCGCAATAAATTTACCTAAGAATAAGTTTTCATTTTAAAGAAATTTTTTTATCTTTGACACACAATTCGTATTTTCGCGAAATAGATCATAATAAAATTCATGTATCTAGGGAGGATTCACTTTAGAAGCGACTATTCCCTAGATACCTACATCGTGTCACAGTTGAATCAATTTGAAAAAGACCTAAAGTTAGAGATTTATCAATAGGTAATGTTGCTCCAATACCTAACCAAAGAGCTACTGCGGTACCGA